ATAATTATGACCCATCCCTTTAGCTAATTTAGCTCTTAATACAGGATCGTTCAAGTCAGGTTTTTTTGTTATTAGGATAGGTGAATCGTTTTAGATCCATCCCCCGAAAGAACCGGACATGATAATTTTTCATCATCCGGCTCGAGCACGAATCAAACGAACAAAAAAAATCCATAATACAAATCGCTATGTTATCCACACATCTATGAATGATTCTATGTAAATAAAAATTGATCAGTTTCCTTTTCGGAGTTTCAACAATCAAACATTGCAAAGAATCCAGTTCTTCCAGATAAATGCTCAATACCCAAGTAGGCTTACAAAATTGATTTTGATTAAGTGCTTTCTGGGCTGTCTCAGACCTTGCAATTAGACTTTTTCCCCACAAAGGGGAGCCTTTTTTTTTTCTTTTTATCTCCAAAATACAAAGGATTTACTTCTTACTAATAGAATTTAGCCTTTGTTTTTCTTTAGATCCCTTGTTTCACTCCGATAGTATAATAAATCAAGTCAATGCAGAGGAAATGAATCCATTTATATACTATTAAGTAAGTGAAATATATAAACCATACTAAAAATTATGCCACATCACTTATTCTTTCTACTGGATCTTACGGAGCCTGTTCATACATGACATGATTAAGTTTGATCATAGAAAAAAAAGATTCTCTTCAAACGAACCAGCCTATCTTCTGTACGGGGCTTTCACGCTGGTTGGAACAAAGACACATTTTTGGTTGTGAATTCAAATGTGGCAGATAAAAATATATATTCTGCACAGCCCGATCAATAGTTCAAGTCACACACTCCCATAATCCATTTAATCTTCGGAAAATTCTCTTCAACTATGAGTGTCAAATAAAATAAATAATACACTTATATATTTTTTTAGAGTTGAAGAGAAATATCCAAATACATGTCTTATTCTTTTCAATAATCCATATTTGTAGCAATAAAATACTATTTTTCCTTCCCCACGTAATAAATGATTGATTACAAATAGCTATGATAGACTATCTATAAAGGGCCAGAAATACCTTGCTTACGTATCATTAGGAAGTGCATTAGCATAAATACGGCAGTAAGAAGAGGTAATACAAAAGTGTGTAAACTATAAAAACGAGTCAAAGTGGATTGTCCCACACTAGCACTTCCGCGCAATAACTCTACCAAGGGCGATCCTATTACAGGAATAGCTTCCGGTACACCTGTTACAATTTTTACAGCCCAATAACCAATTTGGTCCCAAGGTAAGGAATAACCAGTTACACCAAATGATGCGGTCAATACAGCCAAAACCACACCGGTAACCCAAGTCAATTCTCGAGGTTTTTTAAAGCCACCCGTGAGATACACACGAAATATGTGTAGGATCATCATTAGTACCATCATACTTGCCGACCATCGATGAACTGATCGGATTAGCCAACCAAAGTTAGCTTCAGTCATTATATATTGAACAGAAGCAAAAGCATCTGTAACTGTCGGACGATAATAAAAAGTCATAGCAAACCCTGTAGCTACTTGTACTAAAAAACAGGTAAGCGTAATTCCTCCTAGACAATAAAATATGTTGACATGAGGAGGAACATATTTACTAGTTATATCATCAGCAATTGCCTGAATCTCAAGACGTTCTTCGAACCAATCATAGAGTTTATTGAGATAGGTAAACCGAGGTACTCCCCTCTGAGAACCGTATATGAGAATTTCATCTCGTACGGCTCAAACAGAAAGACCAAAATACAAGATTCTATCGGATGAAACTTCCTAATTGTAGGATTCACTTTTTTCTGACGATACGAAAGAATAAAAATCCGAAGGTTTTTTATTGTGATTGTGGTTATAATGCCAAAATATCAAGTCGGCTCCTTCATCTATATGTTGAGGCCTTTTGAATCTTCTCTAATCACCTATTTTTTTTTTTATTGTGATTTTTTTTGTGTGGAATGAGACTTTACGACAGTTTTCGTTATTATTGATAGGAATTCTCTTGTTAAGACCTATGAATTAATTACAACCTTAGATTCATACTAGAACCACGATGAGTCAAGTCAATAAAACCCTGTCAAATTAAGCCCGCAAATTCCTTGAGTAAGAACCGTTGGATCATCATTTATTCAATGAATATACATAATGACTAAAAATCCAAAGAGACCTTTGGACTTGCATCAAAATAAGCATAAACGGGCGTTTGAAAGAATAAAAATCTGTCAATTTATAACATAAATTCTAAATCTAACTCTTTGAAAAAAAATGTGTAAATCCGGCCACGAGGTCTGAATATTAAGTATGAATCATAGTTCTAAATATTTTGTAATATATAAAATATATTCCGTGCTTCAGAGACGAGCAGAGAATGAGAATATCCGACGAAATAAAACCATCTCTAGCAAGATGACAGACCTATTCTCTGTACTATCTATAGGATCCATTCTAACAAGTCACACACTCATATTCCGGAAATACAGAAACAAAGAAATTTCACGGTCGAACTGCCAAATATAGAATGGGCTAAAAATTAGAGGTCTACATGCTTCACTTTCTCTTGAAAGGCTAGTTAAGTTAATAGAATCTAATTCATTGAAATTCCATCCAGTAAAATAGAAGAATTATAAATCTCCAAAATAATAGATAGGAATATCGCAAATAGAGCCATTGCAATACCCATCAAAGGCGTAGTTCCCCACCCAGGAGCTACTTTACCATATTCTGAATTTAACGGTTTCAATAAATCCCCTACAATAGTTCGTCTTGAACCAGATCTAGAAGTACCCTCAACGGTTTGTGTAGCCATAAATCCTATTTTCTATTCATTGAGATCTGTTGACTTTGTATACCATTCCGTTGTAAATAAATGATCTTAGCATAAATCCATTGTGGTCTTGAAACTATATAATAATGGAAACAGCAACACTAGTTGCCATCTTTCTATCTGGTTTACTTGTAAGTTTTACTGGGTACGCCTTATATACTGCTTTTGGGCAACCCTCCCAACAACTAAGAGATCCATTCGAGGAACACGGAGACTAGTTGAAGTAATGAGCCCCCAAAATTTGGAGGCTCATTACTTTCAATTGAGATACAGAAAAATCATTTCGTCTTTTTAGTTGGAACTTTAGGCGGTTCTCGAAAAAAGATAGCGAAAAAAATTATTCCTAGAGTTGAAACTAAGAGGAATGTATAAACCAAAGCTTCCATAGATTCGATCGTGATTTACAATTATAGCTTCCATACCTGTTTATTTGAGACCATCTCCCGGATAAAGAAAGAGCAAGGTAAGAGTTAAAGAAAAAACAGCGCTTCAAATCAAGATTTTTTCTGTATCTTATATCAAATCACAAAACTAAATATAAAAATATATATATGTATTGTATCAGACTACTTGTCTTCGTGTAGTTGGATCTCCAAGTTTTTGGAATGCTCCAAATTCCACTTGAGCATCCAAATCTGGGTCAATACCAGCAAAAACATCCCTGAACAAGGTTCTAGCGCCATGCCAAATGTGTCCGAAGAAGAAGAGCAAAGCAAATGAGGCATGTCCGAAAGTAAACCAACCCCTCGGACTGCTACGAAAAACACCATCGGATTTCAAAGTAGCACGATCTAATTCAAAAATTTCACCCAATTGAGCACGTCTAGCATATTTTTTCACAGTAGCAGGATCACTATAACTGACTCCATTGAGTTCACCGCCATAGAACTCAACAGTTACACCTACTTGTTCGACACTATATTTCGATTCCGCCCTTCTAAAAGGAACATCGGCTCTAACAATTCCGTCTCCGTCTACCAAAACAACCGGAAATGTTTCAAAAAAAGTAGGCATACGCCGTACAAAAAGTTCATGCCCTTCTTTATCCCTAAAGATAGGGTGTCCTAACCAACCAACCGCTATTCCATCCCCGTTATCCATTGAACCCGCTCTGAATAATCCCCCTTTCGCTGGATTATTGCCGATGTAATCATAAAAAGCCAATTTTTCAGGAATTTTAGACCAAGCTTCAGATAAACTTTGCTTTTCAGCTAGCCCTGCACTAACTCTTCGATATATTTCTTGTTGGAAGTATCCTTGATCCCATTGATAACGAGTTGGACCAAATAATTCAATCGGAGTAGTTGCTGAGCCATACCACATAGTTCCAGCAACTACAAAAGCTGCAAAAAAGACAGCAGCGATACTACTGGAAAGGACGGTTTCAATATTTCCCATACGTAATCCTTTGTATAGACGTTGGGGCGGACGGACACTAAGATGGAATAGACCAGCTAATATGCCCAAAGTTCCTGCTGCAATATGATGAGAGGCTATTCCTCCCGGAACAAAAGGATCAAAACCTTCCACACCCCATGCTGGATTTACAGCTTGTACCCTTCCCGTTAGTCCATAAGGATCGGATACCCATATTCCGGGCCCATACAATCCTGTTACATGAAATGCGCCAAAACCAAAACAAGCCACCCCTGAGAGAAATAAATGAATTCCAAAGATCTTGGGCAAATCCAAAGAGGGTTTCCCCGTGCGTTCATCACAAAATATTTCTAGATCCCAATACACCCAATGCCAAATAGCTGCTAAAAAGCACAAGCCAGAAAACACAATATGTGCACCAGCCACACCTTCGTAACTCCAAATACCCGGATTTGTTAGAGTCCCCCCTGTGATACTCCAACCACCCCAGGAATTGGTTATTCCTAAACGAGTCATGAAGGGTATAACGAACATACCCTGTCTCCACATTGGATCAAGAACAGGGTCAGAAGGATCAAAAACCGCTAATTCGTATAAAGCCATCGAACCGGCCCAACCAGCAACCAGAGCAGTATGCATTATATGGACAGAAATTAAACGGCCGGGATCATTCAATACAACCGTATGAACACGATACCAAGGCAAACCCATAGAAATACCCCCCTTTGTTTTTCAATTAAAAATAGACGCTATGTAACTTTATTGCACTGTAAAAAAACTATACTATGGACCTTTTTAGTGGATTATCTCGGGGAAAGGATTCTAATTTGTTCTATATTTTTTAGTAATAATATTTTGAAATAAAAATAGAACAATTTTGTTCGTAGGAAGAAAAAGAAGCAGATTTATTCTACACCGGATAAGTACCAATACGCAATGGTAGGGCGTTGCTAGTATTTTATAGGAATAACTGCATCTAGATTTGTTCATCATCGCAAAGAAAAGACCCATTTGTAACCAATTTCTTTTATTCATTCGGTCTTACTCTTTTCTGAACTTCTTTTTTTTGATCTCTGGTAATCAAAGATAAAATATTATTAAGACAATAAACCCATTTTTACGCTTTCACATCAAAGTGAAATATAGTACTTCGTTTTTCTTTCGTTTAATGCCAATTGGTGTTCCAAAAGTACCTTTTCGAAATCCTGGAGAAGAAGATGCATCGTGGGTTGACGTATAGTGCGACTTGTCAGATTTATTTGGTTATATGGTATTTCCCCGTTCTCTTACCCGATTGAGATATCCTCTCTTTCGCCCAAGAAAGATTGATTGAATCATCAAAAATTTGGAGCGTGAAATGCAACGAATAAAATTCGAAAAAAAAAATAAATCTATTTTTAGGGGATATACAGATTAATATTAGCAATTAGACTAATTTATGGTTGCTTTGGGTCGAACAATAAAATGAAGTATCCAGGCTCCGTTTAGAAAAAACCAATTGGTAATATATCTATGATTTCTAGTTAATACCATATTTGATTATATTCTATTTCGAATTTCTAATATAAAAATAAAAAAGAAGTGATCTCAAACTGTTAATAAATTGAGTAATATGATAAATGCATTGAATATTTAATATTTGGCGGGAGACATGAAAGAAATTTGAATTGAAAAAAAAAAAAGAAGTCCTAGCAAAAAGATGTAGTAGTTGGATATTTGGCCTATATATGCAAATCAAAACCCGTCAGATCTTTACTCGGAGTAGAGCATAAACCTAAAAGAATTCAAGAAGACCATTCAGGAACAAGAAAATTACATTGTAATTTGGATTGAATTCCGATGAACGAATACATCAATAAGAGGTTAATCCGAAAAGTTTAGTGAATTTTTTTTTATTTTTTTTTTTATAAAAAAAAATGGAATCTACACATTGATTCTTTTTTTTCGCGATGTGTATTGAACCGTATGCATTAAAAGATGCATGTACGGTTCCGAGGGAATATAATTTTAGCCCACTCAACCGACTTTATCGAGAAAGATTTCTTTTTTTAGGACAAGAAGTGGATATCGAGATCTCGAATCAAATTGTTGGTCTTATGGTATTTCTCAGTATAGAGGATGATACCAGGGATCTGTATTTGTTTATAAACTCTCCAGGCGGATGGGTAATACCTGGATTAGGTATTTATGATACTATGCAATTTGTGCAACCAGACGTACAAACAATATGCATAGGATTAGCCGCTTCAATGGGATCTTTTATTCTGGTCGGAGGAGAAATTACCAAACGTCTAGCATTCCCTCACGCTTGGCGCCAATGAGTTTTTTATTTGATGTGAGCTAAAAAAGAAACCAAGATTATGCCTTCGCGATATATGAAATATTAATATTAAGTAATAATTATTAAGTAATAATAGCATGGCACTTCGAATTCGATATGAAATTCTTTTTTTTTTTTTTAATTGTTAACTTATGTATCGAAAGAGTAGTATGAGATAAAGGGTATTTCCTATTTTATCTGATATATCAGGAGACACATTTCAGCGTCACAAACTTTTTTGTTTTCACACCGAAAAACTCTTAACAATATATATTCTTATGAAAGAATAAAAAAAAACTTTGGGATTGCTAAATAACGGAGTAAATTAATATATAAAGCAACGGAACCATCGTAGTATTTTTTTAACTACTCAAAAAAGAAGGATGGTTATTGGATCATTTACCTATGTGAATATGATAGCCCCTATAAATTTATATATATATTTCTTCAATGTAAGGTAAAAAGGGTATAAAAGTGAATTCCATTGTAGAGCCGTATGCAATGTGTAAAAGATGCCTGTACGGTTGTTCAATTTTCTATTTTTTCTATCGTTTTAGTATTATATTAATATTATTCCTTCGAGATAGAATAATAATTTATTATGTTATTTCATCAGGGTAATGATCCATCAACCTTCTAGTTCTTTTTATCAGGCATCGACGGGAGAGTTTATCTTGGAAGCGGAAGAACTACTGACGCTGCGCGAAACCCTCACAAAGGTTTATGTACAAAGAACGGGCCAATCCTTATGGGTTGTTTCCGAAGACATGGAAAGAGATGTTTTTATGTCAGCAACAGAAGCCCAAGCTCACGGACTTGTTGATCTTGTAGCGGTTGAATAAAAATAAGAGAGATTTTACGCAAGTATATAATGTATTATTTTATCTTCTTACCGGGGTTAAGACAATATTCTATGAAGACATTAATAAAAAAGGATTCATAATTATCCGGTTAGGATCGATCTAAACCATCCCATTCTGTTAGATCATTCAACATGCCAACTATTAAACAACTTATTAGAAACACACGACAGCCAATCAAAAATGTCACGAAATCCCCCGCTCTTGGGGGATGTCCTCAGCGACGAGGAACATGTACTAGGGTGTATGTGCGACTCGTTCCGATCATGTACTAGGCAAAAAAAAAAAGAGTGGATCCAATATAAATGATCAGTAACAGTGATATAGGATAGAATGTAAGAAGACCATCCACTAGACGAAAAAAGAAAATATCGAAAAAAATCGATCATATCCTTAGTATTGTAGTATCAAATTAATTTATGGTTGACATTGGGACAAATCCAATCACTTACACTTCTAATTTAAGATGAGAAAGAATTCACCATTGATACCAAATGGTATTCATTAAGCAGGGAAATGCTATTTAAAAAGCAGAAAGATTATACCCTTAACTCTTGACTCCTGCAAGAACGGACTAACAAGGTCAGTTACTCAGCTAATCTTCATAATTAAAAAAAAAATACCGTTACTGTATAGGTGGGTCTCCTTGTGAAAGACTTATTACTGCATAATGATGGGTAGAGCCAAAAAGTGCAAACTGTACAAGTTAACAATAACATTGATTAAATCAAATGAGGGAGGAGGCTCCGGTGTATAGAGAGGACCTCACCGTTACGAAGCAACCATAAAAACGAAGGAAACCGCTATACCTATTTCTATTTACTACTTTTTTCTTTATTATGTTTTTGATATCTAGTATCAATACAATTTCCTATTTCGAGGCTTTTCGCCTCGAAAAAAAATCGTGGTCAGGAAGGTTATAGTAGCAAAAGACATTGGAAGTTTTTTTATACACTGGACGAATCCGTTTTGTTATTAATAGACTACGAAAGGGAAAAGAAATAACTGAAAGAAAAGAAATCAATTAGTTATTCATCAAAGTTTCATTTATTCAATGACTAGAATTAAACGAGGATATATAGCTCGCAGACGTAGAACCAAAATTCGTTTATTTGCATCAAGTTTTCAAGGGGCCCGCTCAAGACTTTCTCGGACTATTACTCAACAGAAAATAAGAGCCTTGGTTTCGGCTCATCAAGATAGAGGCAGGCAAAAGAGAGATTTTCGTCGTTTGTGGATCACTCGGATAAATGCAGCAATTCGAGCGAATAAACTATACTATAGTTATAGTAGATTAATACACAATCTGTACAAGGGGCAGTTGCTTCTTAATCGTAAAATACTTGCACAAATTTCTATATTAAATAGGAATTGTCTTTATATGATTTCCAACGAGATCTTAAAATAAGATAAAGAGGTTGCAAGGAATCCAGTGGAATGTTTTCCTGTTAAGTAAATTTGGGAGGGTAGAGTAGAAATTAGTATGTAAAAATAGGATATAATATGATTATTATAAAGATAAAGTCGTTACAATAAACAAAGACGTTTAATAAAAAAAGATTTATTCCCAAATTATTTTTTTTCTTATTCTGACGACACAGCAATAAATTGAAAATTTTTTGAACAAAATGTCAATTCGCATTTGAAGTCAGATTTCTGTTTTATTTTGATTCAATTGAAGAGCAAACTTATTTATTTTTAATTATAAGACCTGTAGTTCTAGGAGTCGACTCATTTCTTTCAAATTGTTTCTCATTATTAAGAAAGGGTAACAAAGATAAAATACGAGCTTGTTTTATAGCAATAGTAATTAATCGTTGTTGTTTTAAGGTCAATCTATTCACTCGCCTAGATAATATCTTTCCTTGTTCACTAATAAATCGACTAATTAAACTCATATTTCTATAATCAATTCGATCCCCCGATTGTATCGGGGGCAAACGCCTACGAAAAGATCGCTTAGATTTAAGAAAGAGCTGCTTGGATTTAGCCATGGTTTGTTTATTCCTTGTCCTGAAAATCCTAATTCGATTTTGATCGTATCAGAAATGATTTCGAATTAAAAAAAAAATATTTTTGTGTTTATTTTATATTTAAATAAATATAGGATCTGTTATATATAATTTTTGTTGTATATCTCGAAATAATAGTCTATTAAATAAAAAAAATTAATATATAATATGTCGTTTTTCGTCTTCCTTGGAACGCAAGGCGGACACGCGAGAGGTCGGTTAGATCTATTTCTTTATCTCCCCGTGAATCGTATGTTTGTAACAAGAGGTACAGAATTTTCTCAATTCCAATCGACTAGGCGTATTATGTCGATTTTTTTGAGTAATATATCGAGAAATGCCCATTGATTCCTTATTAACGCGGTTTCGAACACAACTGGTACATTCCAAAATAATCCTTACTCGGGCATCTTTACCCCTGGCCATGAACCTCCTTTGGATTTTTGATTGACTGAACTCTTCTATTTTTCAATTTTCTGACCCGAAGCGAAGAAGCAAGAAAGGAAAGAAAAAAAAGGAGTTGCTAAATTGAAATCCAATTATGAAAGATTTCTTTACAATCTATCAATATAGTAATAATAAGTAATATAATGATTTCTAACTCTATACTTCTAATTTTTAATTGCTATACAATATTGAATTTTTCATTGAATTATCTTGTATGATATTGTTGTCCCAACAATTCCATTTTCTTTCTCACACTATTATTAATTAATTGAATTTTGGTCCCGGAACCCCAAGTCCCTAGTTTGACTAGGGTAAATCTGCTTATATTCTTTTAGAATTTTTTTTAATTATAAAACAAAGAAGAGTAAGGGAGGGGATTAGTCACAGATATTTCATTGTAGCTCTAATTTTCTTCAACCCCTTCGCGTCTCACTTACTATAATGAAAAAAAGGGGAATATTAATGCATCCGGAAATAAACGATTAATCTCTATCAATAAACCTGCTAAAGAACCAAACCATAGAGTACTTACTACTGGTGCCACGGAAAGATATGTTTTTAGATTTCGCATTTAAACTCCTCCTTCTTTTTTTTGTGATTTTATTCTAATTTGTAATACATAATAGTATTACATATATGACCAGATGTGTATATGTAGTTAATGACTGACACTTGTATTTCTACGTCGAATACCTAATGCAGATTGAAATGTACAACAATTCGGGAAAATTTTGCCTTTTCTTAAAACAAAAAAATATGTCCCGTTCCATCTGAGAATTCCCGACAAATATTCATTTTTTTATGGTTTCATATTTTTTCACTACGTATATAATATAAGTCTATTATTTTTATATGTTATATAATATGAGATTAAAAAAAAAAAGAACTGACAAGTTGGTATATCAATGAACGAAATAAAGATGTGGAAAAGAACACAGGGATTCTCTACAATGACACTGTAGACCAATTGAAAGGGATGTAGCGCAGCTCGGTAGCGCGTTTGTTTTGGGTACAAAATGTCGCGGGTTCAAATCCTGTCATCCCTACCTATTACTTATCTTATGAGCAGTAAGAAGGGTTCAATTGATATTGATTAAAATTGGATATACATAAGCAATTAATTTATTTTTTCTGCTAGTATATATATCCAAGACGGATTGGCTATTTATTGTGATAATAAAGCGCTCTTAGTTCAGTTCGGTAGAACGTGGGTCTCCAAAACCCAATGTCGTAGGTTCAAATCCTACAGAGCGTGATTAGACTCTTCTTATTTGTGTTAGGTCAAAAATCAAACTGAAATAATTGAACAGCAAATTGAATTTGACCTCCTGTAGATTAAAGAAAATAGGAGGTCAATCAAAAAACGTAGATGGTAATTAATCAAAGGTCCAATTGATCACCACGTCTGTATTGTAAATATGCAGTTACGAATAATCCAGCCAAAGTAATAGGAATTAGACCTAAGACGATTCCAAATAGAAAAACTTCAATCATTTCAATTTATTTGAAAGGTGAAAAAGAGAGGTAATATTTATCCTTAAATCTTAATGGGAATTACCCACGAATCTTAACGACCAAGATTTGAAAATTGACGCGATAAGGAACTATAGAATATGTGAACTATGACAGAAAGATTTTGTCCTGAATTGTTCATTCAATTAATTTCAAATAAGTCGTATCTTGTTCAAACCGATAAATAAAGCTGAGGTTATAGTCAACGCTACTAGTAGAAAACCGAAATAACTAGTTATAGTAAGCATGAAGAGACTAAATGAAATATGTTCTTTTTATACATATGTTTCGAAAGCACTTCCCTAAATTTCAATTTTGAAAAGCAAAGATAGGAGGATAAACAAAAATACTAATTGAAAGTTTTTGATTCATCCATTATTCTAGATGGCAAGTCTAACAAAAATAGAGTAACATAGTTAAGAAATCAACTCATCATTTGTGAGATCTACCCATCTCCAAATTTTGAATCAAGAGATTCATTGAGCAACTCTTGAGTTGAGTAAAGTAATAACCACCATATTATATCTTAATATATATATTATTATATATATAAATATAAGATTATTAATTATAAGATTCTTAATATATTTATATTTCAAATATATTTATATTAAAAAAAAAAAAGTAATAATAGTTGTTTTATAACTTCATTAAAAAATGAATAGCAATATGGGAGAAAATTACAAAACCGTTTCTTTCTATTTGAATCCTTTTTTATTGTATCGACGAATTCTTTCTTTTTTTTTACTTTTAGTATTTTTAGTATTTTAAACCGACGAGTGATCTTAGCTTATAAGGAAAATGCATATTTTTACTTTAAATTGAGCTTCTTAAATTAAGTAGTCGGTTCATTCACAGAATCTCGCGAATCAAAAGAAAGAAAAAAGAATCATATGATCACTCAAAACCTCTTTTTACATTTTGTCTTTAAATATTAAAAAGCGCAGCCTTGGAATTAGTTCACAAAAGAACCTTTCCTTTAGATCTAATATAACAATGTGTAGGTTGCTTATTTTTATTGATTCGTTGTTCTCTTTCTTTATAATACTATCTATACTATTTGTACCTGATCTTCACTTTCTAGTCCAAAGAGAAAACTTTTATAATATAATATTATATAAAAAGTACTACTACAGGTACTACAGGAATTTTAATAA